AAAACTTTTCGATCCACTAGTTTGGAGGGTCGTACTTTTATACACATTCAATCCACCGGGTTTGACTGTAAAAAAGAAAATCCGTCGATTTTGTAATTTGACGATCAAGAGTGGAATATTCTTTGTAGTAGCGGTCCTTATATCTCGTATGATAAATCGACCTGTCGAAACAGATGTTGTCTTGGTGAAGTTGTTTCCTATACCGATGAATTTCATTGAACCCAAAAATAATACAGTGGAACACCCCTTTGTGTCTTCCCATGTCGCTAGGTTGCTTATTTCTCTCGTTTCTCCTCCAAAAGGAAACAAGATCGGCGACATAGTGACGCAAAGAGAGAGTCAACAACTAATAAAAGAAAGATCGATTCTTGGGGATCCTTCCGTTCTGGAAACGGAACAAGCAGAGACGGAACAAGCAGAGACGGAACAAGTAGAAGATTCCGCAATGTCCCGGCTATGGGAAGCAAACGAACAATGGATTCGGAATCGTACAAGATCCGTTTCTTCTTTTTTCTCCGACGGATGGGTAGAACTTCAGCTGAGCAAGAGGTTAACTAGAGATCAGAAATTGTTGAAGAACGACAACGATTTTTCGGTTTTCTTGCGAGCGCAAAATACAGAAATCCTTAAGCTATTCAAGATAATTCCCTATTTACACAATACTGTCTCAATTCATCCTATTCCTATTTCATCAGATCCTAGTCCATCAGATGATACAGGTACAGTCAAACCCTTGAGAGACAACAACGAGAAATTTAATAAGATGAGAGAATTAGAAACGCGATTGGTTAAGAGGATAGACTTTTTGGAGAAAAAAATAACTGAGACGCAGGAATTCTGTCGTGACGGACCTATCTTTCCTACTGACTCCTATGGATACGAGAAAAATTTGGAGAAGTTCTTCGAGGGCCCTGGCTGGGTCTCCAAAAAGATGATCTTCATCGCGACCCCTCCTAGTTTTTCTGAAGAGAATGCAGCTTATTATTATCAACTGCAGCTTAGTATCGAATCGAATGTGATAAAAAAAGGGCAAAAACAAAAAAAAGTGGTATTTGCTAATAAGAAGATAATGGAGATAGTGGTATTTGCTAATAAGAAGATAATGGAGGCAGCCAATCAACATAGATTGATCCGGAATCTGATTCAATCTACGACCTATAGGTCCATAAGAAATGTATGGAATCGATTCCTTTTACGGACTCTATATGGCTTCGAATTTAGACTAAGTAAATATACTATCCACCGACATTTAGGGAATAAATATTCTTGGGATAGGCCTAGCCAATGGAAAAATCCTATTTTTCTGATGCTTAATACTGCAAGTACTAAACTTGCAGCCGTTGAATTTTTTCGCTGCTACAGGGCGAACATGGGATTTGATTTCGACAAGAATGAAACGGATCCTTTTAGGGGTAATAGGTTTCAGAAACATTTCGGTTCTGAGCAGAAGAGCTTGGAAGATCGCTTCAAGTTTTCTTTCGGTTTATTGACACCTTTGTTCTTGGATGATCATGAGCCTTGCCAAAAGATATCAGAGTCGATGATTCACTCATTATATGAAAATTTACCAAAAACTGAATTGAAATCATTCCGTGCATCCTTGCCTAAGACGTATTCCGATTTATCAATGATATTCGACGATCCAGACAATTGGCTGAATCCAGTGAAACCATTTCATAGAAGTTCGTTGATATCTGCTTTTTTTAAAGCAAATCGCCTTCGATTCATGAATAAGCCAGATTACTTCTCCTTCTATTGTAACAAAAGATTCCCCTTTTATGTGGAAAAGGCCCCTATCAATTATTATAATTTTATCTATCGACAATTCCTTAATACTTTGTTCATTCGCAACAAAAAATTGTCTTTGGGCGTCGGTCAAAAACCGCATGCTTTTGCGGAGAGAGATATTCTTTCAGCAATCCAGTCAGACGTATCGAAGAGATTCAAATCTCTGGATTTTCCACGTCGATTCGATCCATTCATTGGTAGAGTTAGCTACTCGATCCTAGACAATCCATTCAGGGGTAGAGCTAGCGCCTCGATCGTAGACATTCCATTGAAGCGTAGAGCTCGCACCTCGATCATAGACATTTCTGGAACACCTCTAATAGAGGAACAAATAGTCAATTTGGAAAGAACTTATTGTCAACCTCTTTCAGATATCAATTTCGCTCATTCAGAAGGGACGAAGTTGCATCATCAGTCTTGTTCAGATATCAATTTCTCAAATTTAAAAGTGCCGAACTTCGGTAAGTTTCTTTATTATATCAATCTAGCTAAATTAGAAGCGACGAAGTTGGATGCGTCTCTTTCAAATAGCAATCTAGCTAATTTAGAAGCGACGAAGTTGGATGAGTCTCTTTCATATATTGATCTAGATGATTTAGAAGGAATAAACTTCGATGAGTATCTTTCAGATAGGAATCTATATGATTTAGAATCGAAAAACTTCGATGAGTCTCTTTCAGATATCAATCTAGCAAATTTAAAAGTGCGGAACTTCGGTGAGTTTCTTTCAGATATCAATCTAGCAAATTTATATGAGTCTCTTTCAGATATCAATCTAGCAAATTTAAAAGTGCCGAACTTCGGTGAGTTTCTTTCAAATATCAATCTAGCAAATTTAAAAGTGCCGAACTTCGGTGAGTTTCTTTCAAATATCAATCTAGCAAATTTAAAAGTGCCGAACTTCGGTGAGTTTCGGTCAGATATCCATCTAGATGATTTAGACAGTAAGAACTTCGGTGAGTTTCTTTCAAATATCAATCTAGCAAATTTAAAAGTGCTGAACTTCGGTGAGTTTCGGTCAGATATCCATCTAGATGATTTAGACAGTAAGAACTTCGCTGCCTCTCTTTTAGGTATCAATCTAGCTGATTCAGAAAGGCCGGACTTCTATGATTCTCTTTTAGATATCAATATAGTTAAATTAAAAAAATTAAACAAGCTGACCCGATTTAGAAAAGGCACTTCATGGATTTCATCTATCCAGAAAAATTCAACGAGACTTGTGATTCCCCCTTCATTGTTTGGGAAATTTTTATCAGTAGAACTCGAAAAAAGGCTAAAAGAGATGAAAAAAGAAAAGCTGAAAAAAGCTTATGAGATGCTTAAAAAAGATATTATTTGGAGAAAAAAAAAAGCAGGTATTTTGAGAAAAGAGCAAATAAGGCAGATTCATCTAATTAGAGAATATAAAGAAATTATGAAGTATAGCAAGAAACTTGCTCGCTCAAAAAAGCAGCTCGTCAAAAAATATATCTCACAAAAAAAATGGAAGCTATTCAAAAGCTATCTGCCGCTGGCCCTTACTTGGCAAGGGTTTAAATTTCTAACCTCTCTCTTTTTAGAGATTGTTTTCAACCTACGGAGGAGAGTGTGGACCGGGCGAAGAATTTTTATTCCTGAGATTACCTGGGCTGTTCTAAAATGGAAGAGTAAATGGAGGATGAAATGGAGGATGAAATGGAGGAACTGGAGAAACTGGAGGAACTGTACGAGGAACTGGATAAGTGAATGTACGAGGAACTGGATAAGTGAATGTATGTGGAATATGTGGAAATGGACGCAATTCAAAGAATTTTTGAAGATGAAATTCAAAAACAATTTCAAAAACAATTTCAAAAAATGGGAGACGAAATTCAAAAACAATTTCAAAAAATGGGAGACGATATTCAAAAAAGGGTGGACGATATTCAAAAATTGGGATACGAAAATGTTAAATTTGACGTTGCTATTCAATGGCATAAAAAATGCCATAAAGACCCTTTGGCTTGAATTGAAACGCTCCTTTTCTGAGATACAATATCGAGAGCTTCGGGCAGATTGGAAGAGGAAAAATCTTGATGAATTCAAGCTTTTAATGAGCTTATTTTCGCTTATTCTTCTATATCTCGTTTATAGATCTCTTTTAGAGTGTTTGTTTTGCTTTCTTAGCTTATTGGGACACTTCAAAACGGCCAAATCTTTGATCATGGATGAATTGATGATTGAGATTGAGTTGGAAGAACTTCTGGCTGAGTATCCTCTATCGCAATCGCCGCCTTTAGAGTTAAGGTTCAAAAATTTATGTCTAGGTCTTCTAGAAAACATGTTATTCCCGAGTCCTTATGCACTGAGGAAAAAGAGATTTTTAAATATCAATTTCGGACCTATCATTAATTTCATAAATATCATAAGCAATGAAATCACTTTTCTCATAAGGACAAGATCTATAAGTTCTACAAGTAAAGAGATATATTCATTCCTAAGAAAAAGAGAAAAGGTGGCCGCTTATTGGAATCAAACAGCCGACTGGGTCTCAACCCATCCTTGGGTCGAGGATGAAGAACGAGAAGTCTTGATGCAGTTCGTCACCTTCAGGAGAAAAACAAGGATTTCGGAAATTTTATGGAGTCTGACTTCTATTGAGGAACCTTTAAGAAATAATGAAGTGCTTCCTCAAATGGTTGACCAACCGGGCGAAGTGTACTTACGAAAGGTGATTGACTTTCATAAAAAGTATCTACTAAATTATGAGTTCAATACATCCTCTTTAGCAGAAAAACGGATATTCCTTGCTCTTTATCATACAATGACTTATTCACAACCCTCATCTGGGGTTGATCCTTTTCCTGTCCTATCTCGTCCAAAACCCTTTTCGCTACGCTTAAACTTAGCCCCCTCTAAGAGTATTTTACTGATAGGTTCGATAGGACTTGGACGATCCTATTTGGTAAACTACCTCGCGAAAGACTCCTATCTTCCGTTCATTACGATATTGCTGCACAAGTACGGTCAGATGCCTTATTATTTTGACGACGAGTGGATGGACAGCGATGAATATTTTGATGAATATTTTGAGGATGATGGGGTTTTGGAGGATGTGGTGGGTCTCAATATTTTTAGTGACCCTCGTGACGATCTTGAGATGCTTAGTGAAGATATTCAGACTCTTGACCACGATACTGATGAGTCTTTGTTTTGGCGTCATTTTATGTCGTCCGTTTTGTCTTTGACTC